CAAAAAATGATCAATTCGTTTATTCTTTTTTTTTATGTTCAATAAAAAAAACGAACAATTATAATTCTATAGAGTTTAATAAAAATTCAATGAATCTTTTGATAAAATTGCTATGCTTAGTGTGTGACTCGTTGGTTTTTTGAGGGTTAGTATAAAAAACCAGCCTCATAGTATAAACAAATAACTATAGAAGTAATAACCAACTCATCACTTCGTATTATCTGGATCCAAAGAACCAGTCAAGATATGATATATTGGTCATATTGTTGTAGCAACTGAAATCTTTTTTATTAAAAAAATTTCTAAGTTGTCAATCGAAATCAAAAAGAAAGGGTATGGATAAATGGAAGGATGAGAGAAAGAAAGAAAAAGAATAAAGAATATTGATGATATAGATATAGAATTCCAATATGTAAGGTCTATGAGTCATCTCAGAAAAAATCTGCGTAATAAAGCATCAATACGGATTCATCATTAAATGGATCTGCTCATCGAACAAAAAAGAAAGAGCTTCGAGCCAATAAAGACTAAGAATATTGACTCAAAAACTAATAGCTCCGTTGTAGAATTCAGACCTAACCATTAATTAAGAAGCGATGGGAACGATGGAACCTGTGAATTCAAAAGATTTTAGTGAAAAAGAATTCGAATGATTCATTGATCGGGATGGCGGAACCGACCAGAGACCAATTCATCTATTCGGAAAAATTATGAACTAATGAGAGAACTGAAATAGAAATGGAAAGAGTAAATATTCGCCCGCGAAAACTTTATTTTCTTGGATTGCTAAAATTGGGTCAATCCAATACGAATACGATAAAGAGTAAAACAAAAGAAAGATTTGTTTTAACATTATAAAACATTCTAAAATAGATAAATAAACTAAAATAGATAAATAAACTAAAATAGATAAATAAAAAATAGATAAAAAAAAAAGAATAAATAGTTATTTAATATATTTAGATTTAGTTATCGATAAAAAAAAGATATACAAATTAATAATATATTTGATCTAGATTAAATGAAATCCATGATTCAGTATATTACTTATTAAACTTAATTCAAATTATTTTCTATATGAATTGAATTCAAATTCAAGATTTTGAATTGATTTATTCGCGAGGAGCTGGATGAGAAGAAACTCTCACGTCCAGTTCTGTAGTAGAGATGGAATTCAAAAAAAACCATCAACTATAACCCCAAAAGAACCAGATTCCGTAAACAACATAGAGGAAGAATGAAGGGAATGTCTTATCGAGGTAATACTATTTGTTTTGGTAAATACGCTCTTCAGGCACTTGAACCCGCTTGGATCACATCTAGACAAATAGAAGCAGGTCGACGAGCAATGACACGAAATGCACGTCGCGGTGGAAAAATATGGGTCCGTATATTTCCAGATAAACCAGTTACAGTAAGGCCCGCAGAAACACGGATGGGTTCAGGTAAAGGCTCTCCCGAATATTGGGTAGCTGTTGTTAAACCAGGTCGAATCCTTTATGAAATGGGTGGAGTAACAGAAAATATAGCCAGAAGGGCTATTTCAATAGCAGCGTCTAAAATGCCGATACGAGCTCAATTCATCATTTCGGGATAAAAAAGAAATAGGCCTTAAAAATAGCGGGTGCAGGTTTCTTTTTTTGAACAAATAATATTTCTTTTTTTCTTCGAACTTTTTATTGTAAAGAACTTTGTATTGTAAAAAACAGATAAAAAAAAAAATAAATAAAATAAAATGATATGATTCAACCTCAGACCCATTTGAATGTAGCAGATAACAGCGGGGCTCGAGAATTGATGTGTATTCGAATCATAGGAGCTAGCAATCGTCGATATGCTCATATTGGTGACGTTATTGTTGCTGTGATCAAAGACGCAGTTCCAAACATGCCTCTAGAAAGATCAGAAGTGGTCAGAGCTGTAATTGTACGTACTTGTAAAGAACTTAAACGTGACAACGGTATGATAATACGATATGATGACAATGCTGCAGTTGTGATTGATCAAGAAGGAAATCCAAAAGGAACTCGAGTTTTTGGTGCGATTGCCCGAGAATTGAGACAGTTCAATTTTACTAAAATAGTTTCATTAGCTCCCGAGGTATTATAAAACGAGACCACGATATGGTTATAGGTTATAGTAGGGTATTTAAAATAAATAGATTAAGATTCTTTTAGTAGATTTTGTCTCACGTATATACCTTTCAAAATGAATATTCATAATTCCTAAAAAAAAATACGTAAAAAAGCATGTTGATTATATCCAAATTTGGAGGCACCAATCATTTTAATTAATCATGGGTAGTGATACTATTGCTGACATAATAACCTCTATACGAAATGCCGATATGTATAGAAAAAGCGTGGTTCGAGTAGCATCTACTAATATCAGCCAAAGTATTGTTAAAATACTTTTACGAGAGGGTTTTATCGAAAACGTGAGAAAACATCGAGAAAACAACAAATATTTTTTGGTTTTAACCCTACGACATAGAAGGAAT